GCTAGCGTAGCTTAATAAAAAGCATGGCACTGAAGATGCCAAGATGGGTCCTAAAAAACCCCGCATGCACAAAGGCATGGTCCCGACCTTTCTATCAGCTCTAACTCGACTTACACATGCAAGTATCCGCAACCCCGTGAATACGCCCTTAATCCCCCACACTGGGGACGAGGAGCGGGCATCAGGAACAAATAATTTGACCCATGACGCCTGGCCCAGCCACACCCCCAAGGGAATTCAGCAGTGATAAACATTAAGCAATAAGTGAAAACTTGACTTAATTAGGGTTAAAAGGGCCGGTAAAATTCGTGCCAGCAACCGCGGTTATACGAATGACCCTAGTTGATAGCTCAACGGCGTAAAGGGTGGTTAAGGATAATAAAAATAAAATCAAATGGCCCCTTGGCTGTTATACGCTCCTGGAGGTCCGAAGCCCATGCACGAAAGTAACTTTAATTTAATTACCTGAACCCACGAAAGCTAAGAAACAAACTGGGATTAGATACCCCACTATGCTTAGCCGTAAACCAAGACATTAACATGTACAATAATGTTCGCCAGGGTACTACGAGCACTAGCTTAAAACCCAAAGGACTTGACGGTGCCTTAGACCCCCCTAGAGGAGCCTGTTCTAGAACCGATAACCCCCGTTAGACCTCACCATTTCTAGATGCACCAGCCTATATACCGCCGTCGTCAGCTTACCCTGTGAAGGGGCAAAAGTAAGCAAAAGGAGTAGAACCCAAAACGTCAGGTCGAGGTGTAGCCAACGAAATGGGAAGAAATGGGCTACATTTTCTAATAATAGAATACTACGAACACGCAAATGAAATAGAACGCTTGAAGGAGGATTTAGTAGTAAAAAGGAAATAGAGTGTCCTTTTGAATCCGGCCCTGAGGCACGTACACACCGCCCGTCACTCTCCCCGAACACTATGCACACTAATACATAACAAAAAAGCACCAACAAGGGGAGGCAAGTCGTAACAAGGTAAGTGTACCGGAAGGTGCACTTGGACAAACCCCAGAGTGTAGCTAAACAGTTCAGCGTCTCATTTACACCGAGAAGAAATCTGTGCAATTCAGATCACCCTGAGCCAAACAGCTAGCTTATTCACCAATAAAAATTTTCACCATAAACAAAAAATTAACCTAAAACCATAAATTAAAACATTTTTATCCACAGTATGGGAGACAGAAAAGGCTCAACCTAAAGCAATAGATAAAGTACCGCAAGGGAACGCTGAAAGAGAAATGAAATAACCCATATAAGCTCAAAAAATCAAAGACTAAAACTTGTACCTTTTGCATCATGATTTAGCCAGTACCCCCAAGCAAAGAGACCTTTAGTTTGAAACCCCGAAACCGAGTGAGCTACCTCGAGACAGCCTATAAAAATTAGGGCAAACCCATCTCTGTGGCAAAAGACTGGGAAGATCTCCAGGTAGGGGTGATAGACCTATCGAACCCGGTAATAGCTGGTTGCCTAGGAAACGAATATAAGTTCAGCCTCGTACCCCTCACATCAAACACATAAGATACAATTGAGCGAACCACGAGAGTTAGTTTAAGGAGGTACAGCCCCTTAAACAAAGGATACAACCTTAACAGGAGAATAAAGATTATAATAATTAAAACAAACTGTCTCAGTGGGCCTAAAAGCAGCCACCTAAACAGAAAGCGTTAAAGCTCGGACAAAAAAGGTTTATTATAACAATAAAAAATCTCACTTCCCTTAATATACTAGGCTATTCCATGCAAACATGGAAGAAATTATGCTAAAATGAGTAACAAGAAGAACACGCCCTTCTCCAAGCACAAGTGTAAGTCAGATCGGACCAACCACTGATATTTAACGAACCCAACCAAAGAGGGTAATATGAACAACAGGAAAACCAAGAAAATCCCATAACTCAACAATCGTTATCCCCACACTGGAGTGCACCAAAGGAAAGACTAAAAGAAAAGAAAGGAACTCGGCAAACCCAAGCCTCGCCTGTTTACCAAAAACATCGCCTCTTGCAAAACATGTATAAGAGGTCCAGCCTGCCCAGTGACTACTAGTTTAACGGCCGCGGTATTCTGACCGTGCAAAGGTAGCGCAATCACTTGTCCTTTAAATAAGGACCTGTATGAATGGCTAAACGAGGGCTTAGCTGTCTCCCTTTTCCAGTCAGTGAAATTGATCTATCCGTGCAGAAGCGGGTATGAAGATACAAGACGAGAAGACCCTTTGGAGCTTAAGGTACAAGACTCACCCATGTTAAACAAGCCTTTAAAGCAGCAAACCTAGTGAGAGATGAGACCTTACCTTCGGTTGGGGCGACCACGGAGGAAAACCCAGCCTCCAAGTGGATTGGATAATATCCAAAACCAAGACACACACTTCTAAGTAACAGAACATCTGACCAAAAATGACCCGGCCACAAAAGCCGATTAACGAACCAAGTTACCCAAGGGATAACAGCGCAATCCTCTTCCAGAGTTCATATCGACGAGGGGGTTTACGACCTCGATGTTGGATCAGGACATCCTAATGGTGCAGCCGCTATTAAGGGTTCGTTTGTTCAACGATTAAAGTCCTACGTGATCTGAGTTCAGACCGGAGCAATCCAGGTCAGTTTCTATCTGTAACGCTACTTTTCCTAGTACGAAAGGATCGGAAAAAGGGGGCCAATACCCAAAGCACGCCCCACCCCAAATTAATGAATAAAAATTAATTAAATAAAGGAGAGCATAACAAACTCCTAAACAAGGAGTTGCTAGGGTGGCAGAGTCCGGTAATTGCAAAAGGCCTAAGCCCTTTCCACCAGAGGTTCAAATCCTCTCCCTAGCTCATGCTAAACACACTAATAAATCACCTAATTAACCCACTAATGTACATTGTATTCGTTTTACTAGCTGTGGCCTTCCTGACCCTAATTGAACGAAAAGTACTAGGATATATACAACTCCGAAAAGGCCCAAACGTAGTAGGACCATACGGAACAATTCAGCCAATCGCAGACGGCATTAAATTATTTATTAAAGAACCAATTCGCCCATCATCTTCATCCCCATTCCTATTCTTAATTACACCAGTACTTGCTCTAACACTAGCAATAATACTATGAGCACCAATACCACTACCACACTCCATAACCAACCTCAACTTAGGAATACTATTTATCCTAGCCCTATCAAGCCTAGCAGTTTACTCCATCCTTGGATCAGGATGAGCATCCAACTCAAAATACGCACTAATTGGAGCCCTACGGGCCGTTGCACAAACAATCTCCTACGAAGTAAGCCTAGGACTTATCGTACTATCAATCATCATCTTTTCAGGAGGATACTCACTACAAACACTAAGCATAACCCAAGAAAAAATCTGATTAGTAATCCCGGCCTGACCACTAGCTATAATATGATATATCTCAACACTAGCAGAAACTAACCGAGCCCCATTCGACCTAACAGAAGGAGAGTCAGAACTAGTATCAGGCTTTAACGTAGAGTATGCAGGAGGACCGTTCGCACTATTTTTTCTAGCTGAATATGCAAACATTTTACTAATAAATACCCTATCAGCAGTACTATTCTTAGGAACATCATACTTACCAAACACCCCAGAGCTAACAACAGCCCTCATCATAACAAAAACTGCACTATTAGCTGTAGTATTCCTATGGGTACGAGCATCTTATCCACGATTCCGCTATGATCGACTTATACACCTAATCTGAAAAAACTTCCTCCCAATTACATTAGCCTTCGTCCTGTGACACACAGCCCTACCAATCGCACTAGCGAGCTTACCACCACAACTGTAAAGAACTGTGCCCGAATGCTCAGGGATCACTTTGATAGAGTGAACCACAGGGGTTAAATTCCCCTCAGTTCTTAGAAAGAAAGGACTCGAACCTTTACTAGAGAGATCAAAACTCTCAGTGCTCCCGCTACACCACCTTCTAAGATATGATCAGCTAAACAAGCTCCCGGGCCCATACCCCGGACATGATGGTTAAACCCCCTCCCATATCAGTGAACCCGTATGTAGCAACAATTATACTACTAAGCTTAGGACTAGGCACCACTCTTACATTCTCCAGCTCGCACTGATTGTTAGCCTGAATAGGACTAGAAATTAACACACTGGCAATTACCCCACTAATGATTAAACGACACCACCCCCGTGCAGTAGAAGCCACTACAAAATATTTCTTGGTTCAAGCCACAGCAGCAGCAATCATACTATTCGCAAGCACAACTAACGCCTGATTAACAGGAGATTGAAATATTATAAATATATCTAACCCAGTCACAAACCTCACAGTCATAGCAGCCCTAGCACTAAAAATTGGACTAGCACCAGCACACTTCTGACTGCCAGAAGTTCTCCAAGGACTAACCCTGGAAGCAGGACTAATCCTTTCAACCTGACAAAAACTAGCCCCATTCGCACTACTAATTCAAGTATCACAATACACCCCGCCAACCATACTGACACTACTAGCAATCTTATCAACACTAGCAGGAGGATGAGGAGGACTAAACCAAACCCAACTACGAAAAATTCTGGCCTACTCATCAATTGCACACATGGGATGAATAATTGTCATTATCCAATATGCACCCCACCTAACCATTCTAGCACTGATCACCTATATTTTCATAACATCAGCAATATTCCTCACCCTAAAAACACTATCAACCACCAAAATTAACACACTATCAACAGCATGATCAAAAAACCCAACGCTAACAGCAATAACCCCTGTAATTTTCCTATCCCTAGGAGGCCTACCACCAATAACAGGCTTCATGCCAAAATGACTTATTATCCAAGAACTAACAAAACAAGACCTACCAGTTGTAGCTACAATTATAGTTCTAACCGCCCTACTAAGCCTATACTTCTACTTACGACTATCCTATACAGCAGCACTAACAATTAGCCCAAACACAGCAAACGCAACAACCCCTTGACGAACTCAAACAACCCAAAACCCACTACCACTAACCCTAACAACCATAGTAACCATCGGACTCCTACCGCTAACCCCAACCATTCTAATATTAATCACCTAGGGACTTAGGATAACCAAGACCAAGAGCCTTCAAAGCTCTAAGCAGAAGTGAAAACCTTCTAGTCCCTGGATAGGACCTACAGATACTACTCTGCATCTTCTGAATGCAAATCAAACATTTTAATTAAACTAAGGCCCCTCTAGGTGGGAAGGCCTCGATCCTACAAACTTTTAGTTAACAGCTAAACGCTCTAACCAGCGAGCATCCACCTACTTTACCCGCCGTTCGGGCCCAAAGGCGGGTAAAGCCCGGGCGGATAATAAGTCCACATCTTTAGGTTTGCAATCTACTGTGTTATGACACCACAAGGCCTGGTAGAAAGAGGGATTAAACCTCTGTACACGGAGCTACAAACCGCCGCCTGACACTCGGCCACTCTACCTGTGATAATCACGCGTTGATTCTTCTCTACCAATCACAAAGACATCGGTACCCTTTATCTCGTATTTGGTGCCTGAGCCGGAATAGTTGGAACAGCCCTTAGTCTTCTTATCCGTGCTGAGCTAAGCCAGCCTGGATCACTTCTGGGGGATGACCAAATTTATAACGTAATTGTAACTGCTCACGCTTTCGTAATAATTTTCTTTATAGTTATGCCTATGCTTATCGGGGGGTTTGGAAACTGACTTGTACCACTAATAATTGGGGCACCAGACATGGCATTCCCACGGATAAATAACATAAGCTTCTGACTGCTACCGCCATCATTCCTCCTTCTACTAGCCTCCTCTGGTGTAGAAGCGGGGGCCGGAACAGGGTGAACAGTCTACCCCCCTCTAGCAGGCAACCTTGCCCACGCAGGAGCATCAGTAGACCTGACAATCTTTTCACTTCACTTAGCAGGTGTCTCATCTATTTTAGGGGCTATTAATTTTATCACAACAATTATTAACATGAAACCACCAGCCACTACTCAATATCAAACTCCATTGTTCGTGTGATCTGTTCTAATTACAGCCGTCCTACTCCTACTCTCGCTACCCGTATTAGCCGCTGGGATTACAATACTTCTCACAGATCGAAACTTAAATACCACATTCTTCGACCCAGCAGGGGGAGGAGATCCAATCCTTTACCAACACCTATTCTGATTCTTTGGTCACCCAGAAGTTTATATTCTTATTTTACCAGGGTTTGGAATTATTTCCCACGTCGTAGCATACTATGCAGGTAAAAAAGAACCATTCGGGTATATGGGTATAGTATGAGCCATAATGGCCATCGGCCTTCTAGGATTCATCGTATGGGCCCACCACATGTTTACTGTTGGAATAGACGTAGACACTCGAGCATATTTCACATCAGCAACAATAATTATTGCTATTCCAACTGGAGTAAAAGTATTTAGCTGATTAGCCACACTTCACGGAGGATCAATTAAATGAGAAACACCAATGCTATGAGCACTAGGGTTTATTTTCCTATTCACAGTGGGTGGACTCACCGGAATTGTTCTAGCCAACTCATCATTAGACATCGTACTTCATGATACCTACTACGTTGTTGCACACTTCCACTATGTATTATCAATAGGAGCTGTATTCGCCATCATAGCAGGCTTTATTCACTGGTTCCCACTATTTACAGGATACACACTAAGCAGCACCTGAACAAAAATCCACTTCGGAGTAATGTTTACTGGTGTAAACCTTACATTCTTCCCACAACACTTCCTTGGATTAGCAGGAATGCCACGACGGTACTCTGATTACCCAGACGCCTATACCCTATGAAACGCAGTATCATCCATTGGATCTCTTATTTCTTTAGTAGCAGTAATTATATTCCTATTTATCATTTGAGAAGCCTTCGTTGCCAAACGAGAAGTACTATCTGTTGAAATAACATCAACAAACGTAGAGTGACTTCATGGCTGCCCTCCACCATACCACACATTTGAAGAACCAGCATTTGTTCTTATTCAATCAGATTAACGAGAAAGGAAGGAATTGAACCCCCATATGCTGGTTTCAAGCCAGCCACATAACCACTCTGTCACTTTCTTAGAGATTTTAGTAAAATATATTACACCACTTTGTCAAGGTGGAATTATGGGTTAAATCCCCGTATGTCTCTAGCTAATGGCCCACCACGCACAATTAGGATTCCAAGACGCAGCATCACCTGTTATAGAAGAACTTCTCAACTTCCATGACCACGCACTAATAATTGTATTCGTAATCAGCACTCTAGTACTCTATATTATCCTTGTAATAGTGACAACCAAGCTTACTAACAAATTCATCTTAGACTCCCAAGAAATCGAAATTGTATGAACTGTACTTCCAGCCCTCATCCTAATTCTAATTGCCCTCCCATCTCTACGAATTTTATACCTAATAGATGAAATCAATGACCCACACGTTACAGTCAAAGCCGTAGGCCACCAATGATATTGAAGCTACGAGTATACCGACTACCAAGATCTAGAATTCGACTCATATATATTACCTACTCAAGACCTAGCCCCAGGAGAATTCCGACTACTAGAAACTGACAACCGGCTAGTAGTACCTCAAGAATCTCCAATCCGTATCATAGTATCAGCAGACGATGTCCTTCATTCTTGAGCCGTCCCATCACTAGGGGTAAAAATGGATGCCGTACCAGGACGACTTAACCAAATATGCTTCATAGTACTTCGCCCTGGTGTATACTACGGCCAGTGTTCTGAAATCTGCGGGGCTAATCACAGCTTTATACCAGTAGTAATAGAGGTAGTTCCATTACAATACTTTGAACTTTGATCTTCAGTTTCCTTAGACTGCGCCTCACTGGGAAGCTAAGACCGTACAAGCGTTGGCCTTTTAAGCCAGACTTTGGTGATTAACGACCACCTCTAGTGATTAATGCCACAACTCAATCCGCTTGTATGGTTTCACATCTTAGTATTCGCCTGAACCGTCCTTCTTACCCTTATGCCAAATAAAGTCTTAAATCACCTCCAACAAAATGACTTTAAAATATTTAAAACTAAACCATATAACCAACCCAGCTGAAACTGACCATGATAATTAGTTTATTCGACCAATTTGCAAGCCCAAAACTCATAGGGATCTCACTGATCTATATCGCAATCGTAGTGCCACTAATCTTCTTTCCAAATTCACTTCCGCGTTGAATCAATAACCGCCTGGCTACAAACCAGTCTTGGTTAATTCACCGATTCGTGAACCAGCTATTATCACCAATCAGCACAGCAGGACATAAATGAGCACTACTATTAACTTCACTGCTACTTCTACTTATCACACTAAACCTATTGGGCCTACTTCCATATACTTTTACACCAACAACGCAACTCTCAATAAATCTAGGCTTTGCAGTCCCACTATGACTAGGCACAGTTATCCTAGGGATGCGAAACCAGCCAACTGCTTCTTTAGGCCATCTCCTACCAGAGGGAACACCAACACTACTTATCCCGGTCCTAGTTATTATCGAAACAATCAGTCTGTTCATCCGACCTCTAGCACTAGGAGTTCGACTCACAGCAAATTTAACTGCGGGCCACTTACTAATTCAGCTCATTTCAACAGCTGTGTTCCTCTTATTACCAATAATACCAGCAGTAGCATTCGTAACCGCCACACTATTGGTAATACTTTCACTCTTGGAGATCGCCGTAGCCATAATCCAGGCTTATGTTTTTGTTCTCCTTCTAAGCCTCTACCTACAAGAAAACATCTAATGGCCCACCAAGCACATGCATATCACATAGTTGACCCCAGCCCATGACCACTAACTGGAGCTGCTGGCGCCTTCCTAACAACATCTGGCCTAGCAGTTTGATTTCACTTCCAATCAGTAATTTTAATAACAATTGGATTAGCCCTTACGATCCTCACAATAATCCAATGATGACGAGACATTGTCCGAGAAGGGACATTTCAAGGTCATCACACACTACCAGTACAAAAAGGCTTACGATATGGGATAATCCTATTCATCACCTCAGAAGTATTTTTCTTCCTGGGGTTCTTCTGAGCCTTCTACCACTCAAGCCTAGCACCAACGCCCGAACTAGGTGGATACTGACCACCAACAGGAATCACTACCCTAGACCCATTCGAAGTGCCCCTCCTAAACACAGCCGTCCTACTAGCATCAGGAGTAACAGTAACATGAGCTCACCACAGCATTATAGAAGGAGAACGGAAACAAGCCATTCAATCACTCACACTAACCATTCTTCTAGGACTTTACTTCACTGCCCTACAAGCAATAGAATACTACGAAGCACCATTTACAATCGCAGACGGAGTGTATGGATCTACATTCTTCGTGGCCACAGGATTCCATGGACTACATGTAATTATTGGCTCAACATTCCTAATTGTATGCCTTATGCGCCAAGTCAAATACCACTTCACATCAGAACATCACTTTGGCTTCGAAGCCGCAGCATGATACTGACACTTCGTCGACGTAGTTTGACTATTCCTCTATGTATCTATTTATTGATGAGGCTCATAATCTTTCTAGTATAAATTAGTACAAGTGACTTCCAATCACTTAATCTTGGTTAAAATCCAAGGAAAGATAATGAACTTAATCACAACCATCATCGCCATCACCTTAATTGTACCACTAATCCTAGCATTCATTTCATTCTGACTCCCCCAAATAGACCCAGACACAGAAAAACTATCACCCTACGAATGTGGCTTCGACCCACTAGGATCCGCCCGACTACCCTTCTCCCTTCAATTCTTCCTGGTGGCAATTTTATTTCTTCTATTTGATTTAGAAATTGCCCTCCTCCTCCCACTACCATGAGGGGATCAATTACTCAACCCAACAGAAACATTCTTCTGAGCCACAGCAGTCTTAATCTTACTTACCCTAGGCTTAATCTATGAGTGAGCCCAGGGCGGCCTAGAATGAGCAGAGTAGAAGGTTAGTCCAAGACAAGACCTCTGATTTCGGCTCAGATAACCATGGTTTAAATCCATGACCTTCTTGTGACCCCTGTACACTTCAGCTTCACTTCAGCCTTCACCCTTGGACTTATAGGACTAACATTTAACCGCATGCACCTACTCTCAGCACTCCTATGCCTAGAAGGAATAATACTATCACTATTCATTGCACTAGCCCTATGGGCCCTACAATTTGAATCAACTGGGTTTTCTTCAACCCCTGTCATACTTCTGGCTTTCTCTGCCTGTGAAGCAAGCACAGGTCTTGCACTTCTAGTCGCCACAGCCCGAACCCACGGAACCGATCACTTGCAAAACCTTAACCTCCTCCAATGTTAAAAGTACTAGCCCCAACAATCATAATATTCCCAATAATCTGGCTCACTCCGGCAAAATTCTTATGAACAACAACAACCATACATAGCTTCCTAATTGCCTCAATTAGCCTAATCTGGTTTAACTGAACATCAGAAACCGGATGAACCACATCAAGTTCTTATATAGCCACAGATCCACTATCAGCCCCATTTCTTATATTGACATGTTGATTACTGCCACTGATGATTTTAGCCAGCCAAAACCACATCAGCCCCGAACCAGTTAGCCGACAACGAATGTACCTCACACTACTCACCTCACTTCAAACTTTCCTAATCCTGGCATTTGGTGCCACAGAAATCATTATATTTTACATCATGTTTGAAGCCACACTAATCCCAACCCTTATCATTATCACACGATGAGGAAATCAAGCCGAACGCCTAAATGCAGGAATCTACTTCTTATTCTATACACTAGCAGGATCTCTTCCGCTACTAGTTGCCCTTCTACTTCTTCACCAAACTACAGGAACATTATCAATACTTATTCTCCAATATGCACAACCCATAACAGTTGCCTCTTGAAGCCATAAAATCTGATGAGCCGGTTGTTTAATTGCATTTTTAGTAAAAATACCACTCTACGGGGTACACCTGTGATTACCAAAAGCTCATGTTGAGGCCCCAGTAGCCGGGTCCATAGTACTAGCAGCAATTCTACTGAAACTTGGAGGCTATGGTATAATACGAATAATAACAGTCCTAGACGCAATAAATAAAGAACTGGCCTACCCATTCATCATTCTAGCCCTCTGGGGTATTATCATAACAGGATCAATTTGTTTACGACAAACAGATTTAAAATCCCTAATTGCCTATTCATCAGTAAGCCACATAGGCCTGGTAGCAGGAGGAATCTTAATCCAAACTACATGAGGATTTTCAGGGGCAATCGCTCTAATAATCGCCCATGGGTTAACATCATCCATACTATTCTGCCTAGCTAATACAACCTATGAACGAGTACACAGCCGCACCATAATCCTCGTTCGTGGGCTACAAATAATTCTCCCATTAGCAGCAACATGATGATTTATCGCAAACCTTGCTAATTTAGCCTTACCACCCCTACCAAACTTAATTGGAGAATTAACCATCATCACGGCCCTATTCAGCTGATCCCCATGAACAATTGTAATTACAGGAACCGGGACACTGATTACAGCAAGCTACTCCCTTTACATATTCTTAATAACTCAACGAGGCCAAATACCAAATCACATTACAAACCTGCCACCATACCACACCCGAGAACACCTACTCATGGCCCTACACCTAATCCCAGTTATTCTCCTTGTGACAAAACCAGAACTTCTTCTAGGATGATGCTATTAGTAAGCTTAGTTTAATTAAAAACATTAGATCGTGACTCTAATAATAGAGGTTAAAATCCTCTAGCTCACCGAGAAAGATTTTAGACAATAGTAAGCACTGCTAATCCTTACAACCTACGGTTAAAATCCGTAGCTTCCTCGCACTTCTAAAGGATAACAGTCTATCCAGTGGTCTTAGGAACCAAAAACTCTTGGTGCAAATCCAAGTAGAAGTTATGTTAAATATTTTAACATCACTTATACTTCTCTCTATAGCAATGCTAATCTATCCGCTACTACTAACACTAAGCCCAAACCCACAAAAGCCAAATCAACTAGCCCTACGCATTAAAACCGCGGTCCATCACTCATTCTATGTAAGCTTGAGCGCACTTTTAATCTTTATTAACCAAGGAGCAGAAAATATCTCTTCAACATGACACTGAACTAATATCTACACAATTGATTTATATATCAGCTTTAATTTTGACCACTATTCCCTGATCTTCACCCCCGTAGCCCTATTCGTTTCCTGGTCAATTCTAGAATTTGCACTATGATATATACACGCGGATCCAAACAAGGACCGATTTTTCAAGTATCTCCTCCTATTCCTAGTAGCCATAATTATTCTAGTCACAGCCAACAACATATTTCAACTATTTATTGGTTGAGAAGGGGTTGGAATCATGTCATTCCTCTTAATCGGATGATGATCAGGACGAGCAGACGCAAATACATCAGCACTACAAGCTGTAATTTACAACCGAGTAGGAGACATTGGATTCATTATAGCCATTGCATGATTCGCTACACAAATAAACACCTGAAACATCCAAGAAATCCTGACAGCATCAACCACACACAACTCGATAATCCCACTCGCAGGTATTATTCTGGCAGCCATGGGAAAATCAGCCCAATTCACCCTCCACCCATGACTCCCAGCAGCCATAGAAGGTCCAACCCCCGTATCTGCCCTACTTCACTCCAGTACCATAGTAGTAGCTGGAATCTTCCTACTAGTCCGCCTACACCCTATTATACAAAATAATGCCGTAGCACTAACAACCTGCCTCTACCTGGGTTTAGCAACAACCCTGTTCGCAGCTGCCTGCGCCTTAACCCAACATGATATCAAAAAAATCGTAGCCTTCTCAACATCAAGCCAATTAGGACTAATAATAGTAGCCATTGGACTAAATCAACCCCAACTAGCATTCTTCCATATCTGCACCCATGCCTTCTTCAAAGCCATATTATTCCTATGTTCCGGCGTAATTATTCATAAACTTAATGATGAACAAGATATCCGAAAAATAGGAAACTTATTCAAATTAATACCAACCACAACTACATACCTCCTAGTTGGTAATATGGCGCTCTCAGGAATCCCCTTCCTAGCCGGATTCTACTCTAAAGACGCCATCCTTGAATCTTTAACCACATCCAAACTTAATATCCTAGCAGTAATTTTAATCCTCATCGCAGCATCATTTACAGCAGCCTATAGCTCCCGACTAATATATTACGTCACACTAGGACCAACATTAGTTAACCCCAAAATCCTACCAACCGAAGATGCCCAAGAAGTACTAAAACCAATTAAACGACTTGCCTGAGGGAGCATTATTATAGGACTAATCATTTGACAAAACCTAATTCCAGAAAAAACAGCAACAATAACTATGCCCTCATACCTTAAACTCACAGCCATCGCAGTAATCATTTCTGGCTTCATTATAGCAAAATGAATCTCTGCACTTACCGAAGAACAAATTAAAAATACACCAATAACCCTAATATACTACTCATTTGCCATACTAGGATACTGCCCAGCACTAGTGCATCGACTCCTACCAAAACTTAAACTAACTCTCGGCCACACAATTGGCACAGTATTAGATAAAGCATGACAAATAGCATGAGTTGAAAAAATGGTCCAAACAATTACCGGAGCCACTACGTACCTAAATGATGCCCAACAAGCAAAAATTAAAACGTACCTAACCATCTTCTCAACCTCCCTAGCCACACTAATCCTATCATATGCTATCCTCTACTAAACTGACCGTAAGCTGCCACGATCTAAGCCACGGGTTAATTCCAAAACAACAAACAAAGTTAAAAGCAACACCCAAGCACAAATAACTAACATATTACCCCCAGAAGCATATATAACGGCAACACCACTAACATCATTCCGCAACACAGAAAACTCTTTCAACCCATCAACAACCACCCAATAACCATCATATCATCCCCCTCAAAAAAATAAAGAAACCAACCCAACACCAAACAAATACACCAGGACATACTCCACAACAGAACGCCCCCCTCAAGCTTCTGGGAAAGGCTCAGCAGCTAAAGCCGCCGAATAGGCAAATACAACGAGCATGCCCCCTAAATAAATTAAAAAAAGAACTAAAGACAAGAAAGATCCTCCGCAATAAACCAAAACCCCACACCCCACCCCAGCAGTAATCACCAGGCCGATAGCTGCAAAATAAGGAGTAGGATTAGAAGCAACTGCAATAAGACCTACTACAAGCATTACCAGTAAAAAAGACATTGAATAAACCATAATTCCTGCTCGGAATCTAACCAAGATTAATGATCTGAAGAACCACTGTAATATTTTTACTACAAGAACAAATTTAATGGCAAGCCTACGAAAAACGCACCCACTACTAAAAATCGCTAATGATGCACTAGTTGATTTACCAACACCATCCAACATTTCGGCATGATGAAACTTTGGCTCACTCCTAGGATTATGCTTAATTACCCAAATCGTCACAGGTCTATTCCTAGCTATGCACTACACCTCAGATATTACCACTGCATTCTCATCAGTAGTACACATCTGCCGAGATGTAAACTACGGATGACTTCTCCGAAACCTACACGCCAACGGGGCATCATTCTTCTTTATCTGCCTTTATATTCACATCGCACGAGGGCTATACTATGGCTCCTACCTATTTAAAGAAACCTGAAACATTGGAGTCGTACTATTCCTACTAGTAATAATGACAGCATTCGTAGGCTACGTCCTACCATGAGGGCAAATATCATTCTGAGGGGCCACAGTAATCACAAACCTCTTATCAGCAGTACCCTACGGAGGCAATGAACTAGTACAATGAATCTGAGGGGGCTTCTCCGTAGATAAAGCAACCTTATCACGATTCTTTGCATTCCACTTCTTCCTACCATTTATCATCGTAGCCGTAACAATAATTCATCTACTATTTCTCCACGAAACAGGATCAAATAACCCACTTGGTCTAAACTCCAATGTAGATAAAATCCCATTCCATCCATACTTCACCTATAAAGATCTCCTAGGATTTGTAATTATGCTCTCAGCCCTAGGAATGTTGGCAATATTTGCCCCAAACCTCCTAGGAGACCCAGAAAACTTCACCCCCGCCAACCCACTAGTCACCCCACCACACATTAAACCAGAATGATACTTCTTATTTGCCTACGCCATCCTACGCTCAATTCCAAACAAACTAGGAGGTGTCTTAGCCCTGCTATTCTCAATCCTAGTCCTTCTAGTTGTACCGTTCCTCCACACCTCTAAACAACGAGGAATAGCATTCCGCCCAATCTCCCAAGTCCTATTCTGAACGCTCGTTGCAGATATATTGATTCTAACATGAATTGGGGGCATACCAGTAGAGCACCCATACATCATCATCGGACAAATTGCATCAATCCTCTACTTCTCCCTATTCCTAGTCTTCTTCCCATTAGCAGGCTGATTAGAAAATAAAGCCTTAAAATGAGAATGCCTAAGTAGCTTAGACAAAGCATCGGTCTTGTAATCCGAAGATCGGAGGTTAAATTCCCCCCTTAGGCCATCCAGAATCTGCCCCACATACAGACAAACCAAACACGCCAGAAAAGAGAGATTTTAACTCCCACCCCTGACTCCCAAAGCCAGAATTCTAAACTAAACTATTCTCTGCCACACAACATGTACCTAATAAATATAATGCGCACGTTTAAGATAAGAACCATTAAAATTGGAACTCAACGGTATATCCTTTAAATAAATATAATTCATTTTCCCCATAATTATGTTTTAGTACATATTATGTATGTATTAATGACATACTATGTATTATCCCCATCTCATTATTTTAACCATAAAGCAAGTACTAATAATTAAGAAGACCATCGGTTATCAAGACTCACAACAATCAATTGAAGTAATAATCATGCATGATAAGATCAGGTACAATTCAAATAAAGGTTGTTAATATTGAATTATTACTGGCATCTGATTCCCACCTCATGTGCATCGCTTTAAGCCCCCTCCTACTGGACGATAAATGGCATCTGATTAGACGTTCCTTTCAATCATACGGTGATTTACCCCACATGCCTAGCGTTCACTGTCTGCCAGGGGTTCTTCTTCTCTTTCAATTTTATCTTGCATTTCACAGTGCGAGTTCAAATAACGGTGCGTCACTGACTGCAAGAAATAAAGATAGATTAATGATCCATTGACATTACTTAAGACGCACTAACTTTTAATTCAGGTGCATAACATATTATTCTTTACTTCAACATATTATGTTATAGTCGCCCCCTTTTGGTTTCCGCGCGGCAAACCCCCTTACCCCCTTACGCCCTAAAAATCCTGTTATCTTGCCAAACCCCAAAAAACAAGGCAGGTTCAAGAGCGTGCAAGTTAATTAGTTGCGATATATGTTAACTATTGCGTATATATATATATACACACTATAAATTTTCATTTTTAAACAAATTTTTAATAGCCTCTAAGTACTAACAAAATTTTACCTAAAAATTTTAGGCACTAAAAATTCCAATATAATTCACCAG